GTTACCTACTCCTAAGGGTCAAAGCAAGCCCTTTAATTCAATTCTTTATTCTTACATTAAAGAATGAATCAAATCTCCCCAAGTAGGATTCGAACCTACGACCAGTCAGTTAACAGCCGACCGCTCTACCACTGAGCTACTGAGGAACAAGGGGAGATTCGATCTCCTAGAGTTCAACTCCCGCTCTCAACCCATGAACAATATGAGTCCGAAGCTTCTTTCGTAACTCCCGGAATTTCTTCGTAGTGACTCCGTTCCATGCCTCATTTCATAGGGAAGCCCAAAGTGGCTCTATTTCATTCTATTTCACTTCCTAGCACTTCCTATCATTTAATATCCATCCCTTTGGTCTTATTTACATAAGAGATGTCATTTATAGTCTATCTCTTTCTATATATGGAAAGTCAAGAAATTCTCATCGAAACATCGAGAAATTGTGCATATAGAAAACTCTAAAGAAAGAAAAAAAGGAGACCCATGCCATGATTTTCAAATCTTTTCTACTTAGTAGTCTAAGTTTCTCGATGAGGATAATTAATTCGGTCGTTGTGGTCGGACTCTATTATGGATTTCTGACCACATTCTCCATAGGTCCCTCTTAGATCTTCTTTCTCCAATCTTGGATTAGGGAAGAAGGAGATATTCGCGACTACTGGCGGTTTCATTATGGGGCAGCTCATGATCTTCATATCGATCTATTATCCACCTCTGCATCTATTCTTTCTTAGCTAAACGGGTGGAAGATCCATCCAATTTGGTTATATCATGGACTCGAAAAACGGATCTGAATGTGACTGAAATGCACGATCTTCACAGGTATCACTTTTCACGATACCTAAAAGATGGAATAGCGATTTTCGAAGCATTTCCTATAAGAGAATGGTTTCCATTACTTTGAGAAATGGATTCTATATCAAACTATAGCTATTGCATTAAAGAAGAAAAGAAACTAATAGAAGTCGAAGACGAGGAATGGTAGTGAATAGAGAGAAAGATTCTTCTGATTTTCTTGTTCCTGAAAATATTCTATCTATCTCCTAGACGCCGTAGAGAATTGAGAATTTTCATGTCTTTCAATTCTCGTACTCGTAATTGGAAAGTTACGGAAGGAGATCCATCATTTTGCAATGAAAACAACATAAAAAACTCTGGACAATTTCGAAATCAGGCCAAGCGTCTTAATACATATGCAAAAAAATTCATTATTGGCCCACCATTGATTAGAAGATTTAGCTTGTATGAATCGCTATTGGTTTGATACGAATAATGGCAGTCGTTTCAGTATGTTAAGGATACAGATGTATCCACAATTCATTTAGAGTTACTTAATAGCCTATTTCTTATACCATATCTCTATCCCGTGAAATTCTCGAGCCGAAAGATGGATGCATATGCTGTGTTTCATTTTGCTAAACGATATCAATTAAATGGTGTATCAATTCCATAAATTGGATATAGCAATAAATAAATCAGCAAAATTCTTTTATTTTAGATAGAAGAAACATTTCTTCTATCTAAAATAAAAGAATGTACCCTTCTATCCAAATCCAATTTGCATCGATAAAATAAATCCAAATTCCAGTAGTAGATGAATAATTGCAAATTTTTGTGTGTACGAGATTAGAATAACTTCAAAATAACTGACATAATTTTGTATTTTTCCTGATCAGAAAAATACAAGAAAAAGAAAGGAGGTAGAAAAATTTTTGGATTTATGGTTAAAGAAGAAAAAGAAGAAAACAGGGGTTCTGTTGAATTTCAAGTATTCAGTTTCACCAATAAGATACGGAGACTTGCTTCACATTTGGAATTACACAAAAAAGATTTTTCATCGGAAAGAGGTCTACGAAGACTTTTGGGAAAACGTCAACGTTTGCTAGCTTATTTGGCAAAGAAAAATAGAGTACGTTATAAGAAATTAATCAGTCAGTTGGATATTAGGGAGAAGTAATTTAATCGTTCGAATTTTTTTCTTATTTTATTAGTAGTCTTATAGTAGTCTTAGATTTTGCATTTTGATGAGCCTCGTTTTGAGGAATTCATGGAATAATCCATTTTCATGGAATAATGAATTAAGGAAGAAAGGATATGAGTCTACCGCTTACAAGAAAAGATCTCATGATAGTCAATATGGGCCCTCACCACCCATCAATGCATGGTGTTCTTCGACTGATCGTTACTCTCGATGGTGAAGATGTTATTGATTGTGAACCCATATTAGGGTATTTACACAGAGGAATGGAAAAAATCGCGGAAAACCGAACTATTATACAATACTTACCTTAGGAGGGAGATAGAAAGAGAGAGATGGTAGAAAAGGGAGAGAGATGGTAGAAGGAGATAGGAAGGGGAATAAGGGGCTCTTTAGGCAGGAGACAGGGGAATTCCTTAAGTTAAGAAAGAAAAAAGAATAAGAACACGGATACATAACATAAAAAAAAGAATAAATAAGACGATATTCGCCCTCCCCCTACATATTTAATTTCTTCTCCTATACAAAAACCAGCAAGACCTACCCCATTGGTAATTCCATCAATGACACCCTTATCGAAAAACTGCGTTAGTTCGGTTAATCCTCTTATACCCAGGGTAAAGACCCTAGTATAGAAAATATCTATATAACCACGATTATATGACCAACTGTATATCTTTTTTTTTACTTGATCCAAAAAAGACTTTTTCGGACTCTCTTTTACAAGGGAATTTTTTAAATATAAATTCTGAAAAAAAGAATAAGCAGATCCATAGAAGATATATGCTATGAATAGACCAAACATAGCTAGACTTACAGAAGAAATTGCATTAGTGATAAATTCATATGAATTTATGGAAGAATTAGAACTTTCCTGGAAAAAGCTTATTGAGGGAGTTAACCACTTTGATAATATGGTTAACTCCGCTATTCCATTATCCATTACTCCATTATCAAAATGGATTCCTATGGATCCAATGAACAAAGTAAAAAGCAGTAATATAAAAAGAGGGAATAGCATAGTATTTCCCGTTTCATGAGGATAGACAAAAGTGTTTTTAACCCCAAAGGAAGTACTAAAGGACCCTATCCTATTTCTTGTATTACCATGAATTTTGGATATATTTTGTGAAAAAAAAGAAACTCCACTCTTCGTTGTTGATAAAATGAAATCTCTATTCACTCCTTTGGGTATCCTTTTTCCCCATAAGGATATTGAATACAACGAGCCCTCTTTAGTGCTACTGTAATTTTGAAAATGAACACGCAGGTACCCATCAAAAGTAAGTAAATATATCCGAAACATATAAAACGCAGTTAATCCTGCAGTAAAAGAGGCTATTATTCCAAAAAAGGGTGAATACAACCAACTATTACTAAGGATTTCATCTTTGGACCAGAAGCAAGCAAGAGGTGGAATACCACAAAGAGAAAGCGTACCCCATAAAAAAGTAGTTCTTGTAATTGGAACGTATTTTCTTAAACCACCCATAAGAACCATATTCTGACTTTTATCTGGTGAATATCCAACAAGAGGTTCCATTGAATGAATAATGGATCCGGATCCCAAGAACAATAAAGCTTTCGAATAAGCATGAGTGATCAAATGGAATAAAGCAGCTTGATAAGAACCTATACCTAGAGCTAACATCATATAACCCAATTGAGACATTGTAGAATAGGCTAAGCTTCTTTTAATATCTCTCTGAGCAAGAGCTAAAGTAGCTCCTAAGAAGAGTGTTATTGTACCTACTAAAGAAATGAAACTCATTATTAAAGGTAGGGATATGAAAAGAGGAAGAAGTCGAGCTAGAAGAAAAATCCCCGCAGCAACCATAGTTGCTGCGTGTATAAGAGCCGAAATGGGAGTGGGTCCTTCCATAGCATCGGGTAACCATACGTGAAGAGGGAATTGTGCAGATTTTGCAACTGCACCAAGGAATAATAAAAAAGCACACAAAGTAGTAAGTAAGGAATTAATCCCATTATTAGGAATCCAGTTATTAGCTATTTTGAACAAATCCCGAAACTCTAAACTACCTGTTATCCAAAAAAAACCTAAAATTCCTAATAACAGACCAAAATCCCCTACACGATTAGTTACAAAAGCTTTTTGACAAGCACTCGCTGCAATTGGCCGTGTAAACCAAAAGCCTATCAATAAATAGGAACACATTCCCACAAGTTCCCAAAAAAAATAAATTTGTATCAAATTGGAACTAGTAACCAATCCCAACATGGAAGTATTGAAAAAACTTATATAAACAAAAAATCTCAAATATCCTTCATCGTGAGACATATAATCGTCACTATAAATAAGAACGAGGATTCCTACTGTAGTAATTAGTATTAACATAATAGAAGTAAGCGGGTCGATCAAGTATCCAAATTCTAAGGAAAAATCATTATTGACAGTCCAAGACCATAGATATTGATAGATAGAACTTCCATTTATTTGTTGAATAGATAGGTGAACTGAGAATACCATAGCTATACTTAAGAGTAAAACACTAGGAAAAGCCCATATGCGACGAAGATTTTTTGTTGCTGTCGGAATAAGAATAAGTCCAAACCCCATTGACATAATAACTGGAAGTGGGAGAAGAGGGATTACCCATGCATATTGATATGTATGTTCCATAAGAAAAGAAATGGAAATTTTTACTTCAATTTTTTTATAAAATAAAATTGTTTCCGATTCACCAAACCAATTCTTATCTCTTTCTGAAGGAATAAAAAAAAAAAAGAATAAGACAAAATACTGGAATTCTTCATTTTTCCAAATTTCTCTCATTGAAATAATAAAAAATGAAGAATGGGTTTACTTGGTTAAATTCAAAAAGTTAATCAAATAACTTTGTTACTTAGTTATTATCTAAAGAAGGATATTTATTAAAATATAAAAAAGGATTGAATCATTTTACTTTCTATTCATTTTTTTATTCATTTTTGTATTTCTTTCTATTACAATGAAGATGAAGCAACTCTCATGTTTCGTAACTGATTGATTGAATTCCAATGAAAACCTATGTTTATAGGAAATTCTCGAATATTCCTTACTTCATATAGAACTGAAATCCTAATGACTAGAATTACCTAAGTTTTAGAATGTCTTGTTTAAGAGACTAACTATTTTTTTTTGTTTTGATTGGAATTCAATTATGGAATACCATTCTGAACTTAATTAACTATTTGAATTTTCCCTTCCTTTTATCCCCCCATCTTATATGGGGGATAGACCCCCGTACCATATATCTATATATGAAGTATACTTGATATATAAATTGATTTAAATAGAAAACCTTTGTATATATTCTATATTATTAAAACAAAATCCAAAATATATATGAAAAATATGCTAAATGAAAAATATGCTAAAAAATTCTTGTCTTATCCGCATTAGAGAAAATGAAATAAAAAAGAATTCTGAATTTCAGTTCAGTATCTAAGTATAAATACTAAGAAAAAGCAGAAAGAAGGATTGATTTGCGGCAATAGATGTCTTTCACATACAACTAGAAAAAAGTAATCTCCTTTTTAAATGGCAGTTCCAAAAAAACGTACTTCGATGTCAAAAAAGCGTATTCGTAAAAATCTTTGGAAGAAAAAGACTTATTTTTCCATAGTACAATCTTATTCTTTAGCAAAATCAAGATCATTTTCCAGCGGCAGCGAGCATCCAAAACCAAAGGGTTTTTCTGGGCAACAAACAAATAATCTGGTTTTGGAATAATTTGAATTGACCTATCCAAAAGAAATTCCAATTATTTAATATGAATAATTCGGATTAATTAATGAATGTACTTTTATGTGTCGAATTCCTCGGTACAATATTCTTAGAACTAACCCCTCTGATATATAGAACAAAAGTTTTTGCTATACTGTGTCCTAAGTATTCTTTTCCTATCAACGAACTTTTCATAATAGAATCCTCATAATAAAATATGAGGATTCTATTATGAAAAGTAGAGTATTCTTGCAATAGGACTTACAACTTCTACCTATCTTATCCAAAATCCACAAATAAATTGGTTTAGGCTTGGTAAATCGTATTAATAAGAGAATAAAGGCTTTCATTCTAGAAATTTTGCTAAAATCCAAAATTCTTTGTATTTAATGATGAAATTCTAGAAATTCTAATGGATAGATAGAAAAGGTTTTTTGGATTTTGTCCATTGCATTGAAAGATTTGAAAAAATTTCAATGAGAAACTAATTAGAAAAAAATTAGTTCTATATTGCAACTGAGAAAAAACAGTTCCAACTCTTTCAAGCTTTGTTTCTATTGAGCAAAGCAAGAGTTTTTTGTTAAAAAAATCCGCAACGATACTACCAAACGAAGTCTATTTTAATGAAGATTCTAATGTTCCTAAATTCTATGGACTCTCCCAATCTCGACGATTTGCCAGAGAATAACTATTATTCTTTTAAGTTCCCTATTATTTCAAGTTAGCCGCCATGGTGAAATTGGTAGACACGCTGCTCTTAGGAAGCAGTGCTCAAGCATCTCGGTTCGAGTCCGAGTGGCGGCATTCTCGAAAAAGAATACAATAGATTAGAAAATGGATTCAATTCGAAATTTCCAATTTTGTAATGGGACCTTCTCCTTATGCTATTTGCAACTTTAGAACATATACTAACTCATATCTCTTTCTCAACTATTTCAATTGTGATTACGATTCATTTGATAACCTTATTAGTTCGTGAACTTGGGGGATTACATGATTCGTCAGAAAAAGGAATGATAGCAACTTTTTTATCTATAACAGGATTCTTAGTTTCTCGTTGGGCTTCTTCGGGACATTTTCCATTAAGTAATTTATATGAGTCATTGATCTTCCTTTCATGGGCTCTGTATATTCTTCATACGATTCCTAAGATACAGAACTCTAAAAATGATTTAAGCACAATAACTACGCCAAGTACTATTTTAACGCAAGGCTTTGCCACGTCGGGTCTTTTAACTGAAATGCATCAATCCACAATACTAGTACCTGCTCTACAATCTCAGTGGTTAATGATGCATGTCAGTATGATGTTACTAAGCTATGCAACTCTTTTGTGCGGATCCTTATTATCCGCCGCTCTTCTAATCATTAAATTTCGAAAGAATTTCGATTTCTTTTCTAAAAAGAAAAAAAATGTTTTACTTAAAACATTTTTCTTTAGTGAGTTTAGTGAGATTGAATATTTCTATGCAAAAAGAAGTGCTTTAAAAAACACCTCTTTTCCTTCATTTTCAAATTATTACAAATATCAATTAACTGAGCGTTTGGATTCTTGGAGTTATCGTGTCATTAGCCTAGGGTTTACCCTTTTAACCATAGGTATTCTTTGTGGAGCAGTATGGGCTAATGAGGCGTGGGGATCCTATTGGAATTGGGATCCTAAGGAAACTTGGGCATTTATTACTTGGACCATATTCGCAATTTATTTACATAGTAGAACAAATCCAAATTGGAAGGGTACGAATTCCGCACTTGTAGCTTCAATAGGATTTCTTATAATTTGGATCTGCTATTTTGGTATCAATCTATTAGGAATAGGTTTACATAGTTATGGTTCATTTACATTACCATCTAAATGATTACATAACATAAAACCTTCATGAAATGAAAGTTTTTCCATTTTTGTTTGATTTGAGAACCCCTTGAACGCCTTCTCAAAGGGTTCTCAAAAATTCGAGATATATCTAATTAGACTTAGACTTTTTTACTTTTTTCTGAATTATTTGGTTTTTCCACTATGGAATATAGAGTATAGAGCGGACTAGTTAAAAAAAAAAAATCCTATTTAGGATAATAATTGGATAAGAGAGCCTCTACCCTGTCAACGGATAGCGAGAGAACAAAATCTGGATAAATACCAATTCCTATTACTGGTAAAAAGATACAGATTAAAAGAAAGAGTTCTCGCGGTCCAGAATCCACAAAATTTGCGTTTGGAACATGAAATAGCTTGTATCCATAGAACATCTGGCGTAACATAGATAATAAATAAATAGGAGTTAATATCATTCCAATTGCCATTACAAAAGTAATTAGCATTTTTGGCATTAACAGAAATTTGGGACTAGTAATTAGTCCAAAAAATACTACTAATTCTGCAACAAAACCGCTCATTCCTGGTAAGGCAAGAGAAGCCATTGAAAAGCTACTAAACATGGTAAAAATTTTCGGCATTGGGATAGATATCCCCCCCAGTTCTTCGAGATAAACAAGACGCATTCTATCACAAGCCGTTCCCGCCAAGAAAAAAAGTGTAGCACCAATAAATCCATGGGATAGTATTTGTAAAATAGCTCCATTGAGTCCAATGTTGGTTATGGAACCAATTCCTATAATTATGAAACCCATGTGAGATACGGAGGAATAGGCTATTCTTTTTTTGAAATTTCGTTGACCAAGAGAAGTTGAAGCTGCATAGATTATTTGCATCGCTCCTATTATTACCAACCAGGGGGAAAATAGATAATGAGCATGAGGTAACAATTCCATATTGATCCGAATCAATCCGTATGCTCCCATCTTTAATAGGATTCCCGCTAAAAGCATACATGTACTGTAATGCGCTTCCCCATGGGTATCTGGTAACCACGTATGTAGGGGTATAATTGGCAATTTGACAGCATAAGCAATAAGGAAGCCCAAATAAAATAGTATTTCCAATGTTGCAGGGTATGATCGATTAATTAATCTTTCCAAATCTAATCTTGGTTCGTTGGAACCATATAAGCCCATACCTAGAACTCCGATTAAGAAAAAAATGGAACCGCCTGCAGTATACAAAATAAACTTTGTAGCTGAATACAGACGCCTCTTTCCCCCCCACATGGATAAAAGTAAGTAAACAGGAATTAATTCTAACTCCCACATGATAAAAAAAAGTAAAAGGTCTCGCGAAGAAAATAATCCTATTTGACCACTATACATTGCTAGCATCAGGAAATAGAATAATCGCGAATTCCGGGTAACCGGCCAAGCTGCTAAAGTAGCTAAAGTAGTGATAAATCCTGTCAATAAAATAGATCCTAATGAAAGTCCATCGATTCCCAATCTCCAGTGGAAATCAAAGACATCTATCCATTTAGAATCCTCCTTTAATTGGATTAAGGGATCCTCCAATTGGAAATGATAACAGAATGCATAAGTCATTAGAAGGAATTCTAATAAACAAATAGATATAGTATACCACCTAACGATTTTGTTTCCCCTATGAGGTAAAAAGAAAATTAATGAACCTGCAAATATCGGCAAAACAACAAGTATTGTTAACCAAGGAAAATAACTCATGATAAAGTGATAAAGACAAGATACGTTTTGACCAGAAAAGCCCGTGCTCGCTTATTTCGAGCACAGGCTTCTTCGGTAAAGAGGAATCAGACGATTCAAGTGGAGTTTTTTGTAACGTATCAATAAGATAGAGCCATGCTGCGGGTTGTTTCAGGCCCTAAATAAACGCGGACACTTAAAAAATCTGTTGGGCAGGCAGATTCGCATCTCTTACAACCCACACAATCTTCGGTTCTCGGGGCAGAAGCAATTTGCTTGGCTTTACACCCATCCCAGGGTATCATTTCTAATACATCTGTTGGACAAGCTCGTACACATTGAGTGCATCCTATACATGTATCATAAATTTTTACGGAATGTGACATTGGATCTATAAATTTTCCTTTTCAACATAAAAATTTTCGATCTGGTAAAAATGAAATTAGTACTATATGAGTCATATGTATTGTAGGCACCAGACGAAGCAATGGTTTATCCAAACTTCAACAAATAAATAATGCAATATATTTCTTAATCCGTTTGTGAGAAAGCGTGAAAAGAGCCAAGAGACTTGAATTTTGGGCTTCAACAATCATAATTATACGAATTGTACATACGAATTCGAACTAGCCAATAAATTGGCTATCGTCTTTTCAATATAAATTATTGCAATATTCAAATTGCAATATCAATGAATTGCAAAAATTCAATAAGTAAAAAAGAATACTATACAATAACCTACTCAAAAAATAGATATTCTAAAATAATAAAATAATAAGAAAATAGTATTCGATTTCTATTCATCTTAATATTTGAATTTTATATTATCATTATATGTGCGCCTTTGTTTATTTGTTTAGAGGATTCTATGTCTAATTATTCAAAAGTCTAATTATTCAAAAAATTAGATTGATTGATACGAGTTGATTTCCTGTTACGATGGATGGAAGAAAGAATGGATAGTCCAATAGCTGCTTCAGCAGCCGCAAGGGCTATAACAAAAATTGCGAAAATGTCTCCTTTTAATTGGCGACTATCAAATAGATCAGAAAATGTTACGAGATTTAGATTAATTGAATTCAGTATAAGTTCAAGACATATTAGAGCTCTAACCATGTTTCGGCTTGTGATCAATCCATAGATACCAATCGAAAATAAATAGACACTCAAAAAAAGTACATGCTCAAACATCATTAACTAACTCCTTATCAATCTCGATTCATTTCAATATGAGGACAAGAATTGAACCGATTCAATTAATTAGAATAGAACAATTACACAACAAAAGAGAAAAGAAGGTATTTGTTGGCAGTAGATGGGTTTTACTAAATCAAAATTGTGATTCTTTAGTTATTTATTTTAGTTACTTATTTTAGATTTGAAATTCTAAGAATTTTGACTCATTCTAAGTATTTCTTATTGCCGAGCCATAGTAATTGCACCTATTAAAGAAACTAGAAGAATTATGGAAATGAGTTCAAACGGAAGATAAAAATCAGTTGCTAAATGAATCCCAATTTGTTGAACGTTATTTATGAGACCCTGTTCTACTATTTGGTTTGATCTTGTAGTCCAAAGAATTCCATACCATGACGTATCTGGGATAGTAGTCATTAGTGAAAAAAGAATAGTTATACAAACGAGTGAAGTGAACCCATCTCCAATAGTCCAATAATTCTTATTTTTAGACCATTCTGAGCCATCTATGAACATTACGGCAAATATGATCAAGACATTTATGGCTCCCACATAAATAAGAAGTTGTGCGACAGCTACAAAGTAGGAATTCAATAAAATATAGAATAAGGATATACAAATAAGAACTAATCCCAGCGAAAAGGCAGAATAAATTGGGTTGGTAAGTAATACTACTCCTATGCCCCCTAGTAGAAGAAAAAATTCCCCAAATAGCACAAGAATCTCATGTATTGGTCCAGGTAAATCCATTATGGATAAGAATAAATTAATAGTATAAAATTTTTCATGAACTGACTAAAACTAAAAGATTCAAGGAAGGAAAAAGGGATTAGGATATTTTTTGTATATAAGTTGTATAGTTAGAAATCACATCACGAAAATCAACTCTCATTTTAAATCAGGAATAATTTGCAATAAGCAGTAGTTATTCGTTTTTCTTTATAGTTAGTAAAGAACTATTGGATTTTTCTAACAAAAAAGAAAAATCCTAGTAATTAGTAATCGTTCTTGAATTCAAAGATTTTTCTTCGTCTATTTTACTTTGAGTCGAATTCCTAATTGTTTGAATTGTGTAATCTCCCATTATGGAGATTGGTAACCGACTCAAAGCAATTTGATTGTAATTCAATTCATGACGATCATAAGTAGAAAGTTCATATTCTTCAGTCATTGATAAACAGCTTGTCGGACAGTACTCAACACAATTACCACAAAATATACAAACTCCAAAATCAATACTATAATTAAGCAATTGTTTCCTTTTAATATCCTTTTCAAATCTCCAATCCACAAGGGGTAGATCTATCGGGCATACGCGAACACATACTTCACAAGCAATACATTTATCAAATTCAAAGTGGATTCGCCCCCGGAAACGCTCCGATGTAATTGATTTTTCATAAGGGTAGTGAATCGTTATAGGTAAACGATTTGTGTGGGATAAGGTAATTATGAAACTTTGACCAATGTACCTTGCAGCGCGTATTGTTTGTTGACCATAACTCATGAACCCAGTTACCATAGGGAACATATTATAAATATCTATGAAAAAGGTATGTTTCTTTCTCTTGTTTGAGAGAATTTTTGTGTTGAAAATATTCTTACTATTATTGTATTATCTTATTTATAGTGAAACAAGTTGGGAAGAAGTTGTTAATAAGAGATTGCCCAGGGAAATAGGTAAAAGAAATTTCCATCCAAGATTTAATAACTGATCCATTCTCATCCTGGGTAAAGTCCATCTTATTGTGATAGAAATGAAGAGAAATAAATAAGCTTTAGTTAATGTAATAAAGATACCCATTGTCATTTCCAAAATTCCAACCATTTTATTCATTTGGAAAAATCCAAAAAAGGATATATAGGGAATAGATAAATTCCACCCGCCTAAGTAGAGAACTGTTACAAATAAAGAGGAAACTAATAAATTTAGGTAAGAAACAAGATAAAATAAACCATATTTGATACCGGAATATTCGGTTTGATAACCTGCTACTAATTCTTCCTCTGCTTCTGGTAAATCAAAGGGTAATCTTTCACATTCTGCCAAAGAAGAAATTAGAAAAACCAGAAAACCTATAGGCTGACGCCAAAGATTCCATCCAAAAAAACCATATTTTGACTGTGCTTCAACTATATCAACTGTACTTGAACTGTTAGATAATCATAGTCGATGATAACATCACAGTTCCCACCGCTATTCCAAAACCGTACATGAAACCTTAGCTTCATACGGCTTCTCTATGATCAGAAAAAAGGAAAGGGTTGTTTCATTTCGGTATTATCCCCCTGGGCATAGATAGAATTAGGTAAGATAAAATCGATTGGAAAGTCCTAAATTAGACCAAAGGAATTCCGTCTGCTAGAATAAGAAAAAGCGCTTCCGAATTGATCTCGTCCTTTATAATATAATGAGAATTTTTCTTTGTTCAGCAATAACTTAATCTTGGAATAAAACACTCGTTATAGCAATTAATAAATGAAAAGAATTGGGCATTAGTTCATGAGGAATTCTGTATGAATATGAATAGAGGAAGGAAAGAATAAATAAAGATCTTTTTTTTGTATTGCATTCCATATCTTTTGTCCTATTCTTCTTTCCCCCGGGAGGGGTACTTAAAAAGAAAAAAGGAATAAAGGGTTAATTCGTTCTTGATAGCCATTTCCTTAACAAGTGAATGGGAACATACTCTGGATCGGAATCCGAAGAAAGTACTACTTGATCATTTCCACCAATTTCAAGTCCTTATTATGATTCCTTTTATGAGGAAAAATCTCTAATGCCTTAGATTTCCTCATTACTAATCCTTTATGTACTTTAGTGTTCCTAACCCCTCACTAACTTTTGATGGATTCCTCTTATGATTATAAGTTATAGTAATAACTAGGAATATTCTAGTAATGGAATTCCATATCGCGAATCCTTTATTCTTGCCCGCTTCAAGATATGATGACTAATCAAAAAATCTCAACCTTGGGGTAAAGAGTTTACACTGCTTATGTTTACTTCAACTTTTTTCTTGTACGTAGGAAATGAGATTTTTTCTTTTTACTACAAATTAATAAGCTGTTTTGTTTCACTCATATAGCTATCTAGTTTAACTTACCAACCCGAATATAGAATAATAAAAGGAAGATAAATATTCAATGGATTTTAGAGGAAAAAGATCCTATTTTAACGAATCACACGTAGAGATATTGCTAGCACACAAAAAGTTAATGGTATTTCATAACTAATAGATTGAGCAGCAGCTCGTAGACCGCCTAAAAAAGAATATTTATTATTTGAGCTATATCCTGCCATAAGAAGACCAATAGGAGCAATACTTGAAATGGCAATCCATAAAAAAACACCAATACTAAGATCGGCTAAAACAAAATGATATCCTAAAGGGATAACTAAAAAACTTAATAAAATTGATATGACTGCTATAGAGGGTCCAATGCTAAATAAAGGAATATCTCCTCGGGATGGCAGGATATCCTCCTTAAAAAGTAGCTTAGTTCCATCGGCTATAGCTTGAAGCAGTCCCAGGGGGCCAGCATATTCAGGACCAATACGTTGTTGTATCGATGCGGATATTTCTCTTTCTAACCACACAATTACCAGTACTTCTATTGTGATTCCCAGTAGGAGGGTCAAAATAGGTAGAATCCATATCAGTCCATAGACTTCTTTTAATAATTCCGATTTCGAAAAAGAATTGATAGTTTCTACCTCTACCCTATCTATTATCATTTCAACGATCAACTTCCCCCATAATGATATCTATACTACCTAATATCGTCATGATATCAGCCAATTTCATTTTTTTAACTAGTTGAGGAAGAATTTGCAAATTAATAAAACCAGGTGGACGAATTTTCCATCTCCAGGGGAAAAGACTATCATCTCCTACCAGATAAATTCCTAATTCACCTTTTGGAGCTTCCACTCTTACATAAAGCTCTTGCTTTGACAATTCAAAATTGGGCGAAGGTTTTTTACCAAGAAATCGATATTCAAAATCATTCCATTCGGAATTCTTTGCTTTCTTAAAGCGTCGGACTTCTAAATTCTCATAAGGACCCCCAGGAATTTTCTCTACAGCCTGTTGAATAATTTTGATGGATTCCCTCATTTCACCCATTCGTACTAAATAGCGAGCTAATGAATCCCCTTCTTTTTGCCATTGGATTTTCCAATCAAATTGGTTGTAAGACTCATAAGGATCAACTTTACGAAGATCCCATTGTATTCCAGAAGCTCGTAACATCGGTCCCGATAAGCCCCAATTTACTGCTTCTTCTCCGCTAATAAAACCGACTCCTTCAACTCGTTCTATAAAAATGGGATTCTGTGTAATAAGTTGTTGATATTCAACAACTCCTCGTAAAAAATAATCACAGAAATCTAAACATTTATCGATCCATCCATAAGGTAGATCGGCGGCTACTCCTCCGATGCGAAAGTAATTATGCATCATTCGCATACCTGTAGCAGCTTCAAATAGATCATATATCAATTCTCTCTCTCTAAAAATATAGAAAAAAGGAGTCTGTGCGCCGAGATCTGCCATAA